CTATACTAACTGAAAAGGTTGAATTTGTTACAAATTCATACCAATCGAAAAAATGATTTGAATTTTGATGTAAAAGATTTATAGACGGAGTTAACAATATTGATAATAGATCCAAATCCATTCCTTCTTGATTGAAAGGAATTCCTATGGTTCCAACAAACAAAGGAAATAAAACGAATACAAGCATAGAGAATAGCATAGTACTGTCCGATTCATGGGGATAAAAAAAAGTTTTCGTGGCACCAAAAGGAAAAATACTAATAAAAGGCATATTTGTTACAGTACTATCAATTAGATATGTCTTCTTCGAAAAAAAAGAAGCCCTTTCATTATTATTCATTGTTAATAAAGCAAATAAACGAAATTCTTTTTTAATAGGTTTTGACTCTTCTTTACCCCATAGAGATATTGAATAGAAGGAGTTGTTTTTTTTCCCACTGTAATTTTGAAAATTAACGTTTAAATGTCCCTCAAAAGTAAGTAAATAAATGCGAAACATATAAAATGCAGTTAATCCGGCTGTGAAACAAGCTATTATTGCGAAAATCGGCGAATACAACCAACTATCATTAAGAATTTCATCTTTGGACCAAAAACAAGCAAGGGGTGGAATACCACAAAGAGAAAGTGTACCTAAAAAAAAAGCAGTTTTTGTAACTGGCACATGCTTTCTTAAACCGCCCATAAGAACCATATTCTGGCTTTTATCTGGAGAATAGCCAACAATAGCTTCCATTGAATGAATAATTGATCCGGATCCTAAAAACAACAAGGCTTTCGAATAAGCATGAGTAATCAAATGAAATAAAGCGGCTCGATAAGACCCCATACCTAAAGCTAACATCATATAACCCAATTGAGACATTGTAGAATAGGCTAAACTTCTCTTAATATCGTTTTGAGCAAGAGCTAAAGTAGCTCCTAATAATACTGTTATTATACCTATCAACGATATTAGATTCATTATGGACGGTATGACTATGAAAAGTGGAAGAAGACGAGCTACAAGAAAAATTCCTGCCGCGACCATAGTAGCAGCATGTATAAGAGCAGAAATAGGAGTAGGCCCTTCCATGGCATCAGGTAACCATACATGAAGCGGAAATTGCGCGGATTTAGCAACCGCGCCGGCAAATAATAGAAAGGCACACAAAGTAATAAAGAAAAGGTTAACCTCATTATTATAAATCAAGTTATTGAATATTTCGAACAAATCCCGAAATTCGAAACTACCCGTTATCCAATAAAGACCTAAGATTCCTAATAATAAACCAAAATCCCCGACACGATTAGTTACAAATGCTTTTTGACAAGCACTCGCCGCAATAGGTCGGGTAAACCAAAACCCTATTAATAGATAAGAACACATTCCAACCAATTCCCAAAAAATATAAATTTGTATTAAATTAGAACTTGTAACTAATCCAAACATTGAAGTATTGAAAAAAGTCATATAAGCAAAAAATCTCAAATATCCTTGATCATGAGACATATAATTGTCACTATAAATAAGAACCAGAATTCCAACTGTAGAGATTAATACTGACATAATAGAAGTAAGTGGATCAATAAAGTGTCCGAACTCTAAAGAAAAATCATTATTGATGGTCCAAGACCATACGTATTGATAGATAGAACTTCTATGTATTTGATGAATAGCTAGATCGACCGAAAAAATCATACCTATACTTAACAATAAAATACTAGGAAAAGACCACATCCGGCGAAGATTTTTTGTTGCCGTCGGAAAAAGTAGAAGTCCCACTCCTATTAACATAGGAACTGGAAGTGGAACGAAAGGTATGATCCAGGAATATTGATATATATGTTCCATAAAAAATAATAATAACTTGTGTTTTTATTCTTAATTAATTAATTGCTTATGATTCACCAGCTCTTATCTCTTTTGCAAGGGATTAATAAAAAAAATTAAGGTATTAAAAAAACTTAAATCGAATTTTCTATTCGTAGTGACTTTGAATCTTTCCCAAATACTTCAAAAATATTCAAAGTTCAAAGCGGTCAAATGATATAACTATGTTACTAGTATAAAATAAATAATTATTTTATAGTAAGTATTATACTAAGTAAGATTTTTATGAAAATGTAGCAAATTCAAATTCTAATTATTAGTCCTTATTACAATAATTTATGTACATAGATCAAGACTAAAGAATTACACCAAAAAAAGTACTTGATTTTGATAGAAATAATAGGATGTCCCCTAAATTTACCCAATAAAAAAAGAACTCGATATTTTAGTTTGTTTATTCAGAACCATTAACTAGTTGATTTCGGAACTGATTGATTGTCTTCCATTCCAATAAATGACATTTAAGAGCCAATTACTAGAAAAAAAAAGATTCAAGTTTTTTTTTTTATTTTAATTAGGGAAGGGTTCTTAAACAGGGTCGATGTATTTTTCATGTATAAATGTAGCATGCCGAAAATAGACAGCGATATAAATGGAAATACTTTTGCTTTTTTATCACCTTCAACCAAACCAACTTCAATCAATTCAATTGGATTTATATCCCATGGCATAATACATATCGATTTGAATAGGGATAGAAGTATAAAGGCATCACTAATAACTTCGAAATACGAATTGTTCTTTTTGTTTTTCTTTTTTGTTCTAGTAATATTTTATTCTATTTTCACATATTTCTATTTATTTTTGTTTCGAAAGGTAGTATAATTTAGAGAATAAATAGACAGATAATGAAATGAATAGTAAAAATCAAAAATGATTTGTTTTAAACAATAGATGTCTTTCACATCCAATTTTAGCAATGAATAACCCTTTTATTTGCGAATGGCAGTTCCAAAAAAACGTACTTCTAGATTAAAAAAGCGTATTCGTAAAAATAGTTGGAAAGCCAGGGGATATTGGGCAGCGTTGAAAGCTTTTTCGTTAGCGAAATCCCTTTCTACAGGCAATTCAAAAAGTTTTTTTGTACGACAAATAACGAATAAAACGTTTCAATAATTTGAATCCGCATGACTCGAAAAATGAGCTAATTTCGTTTCTAATTTATACTAGATTTGTGAATATAGAATATCAAAATGGAAATAAAAAAAGTAAGTAACGATTTCCATTCACTAATGTTTTGAACCGATTCATTTGTCTAGTGAATTCTAAAAAAGGGTTTGGTACTATTTTTGGAATTTGAAAAAAGAATAAAAACAAAATCAAAAGTTTCAACCTTTTTTTATTTGAATATGTTTTTCATTCCCAGGATGGGGATTATTATTTTCCCCATCACCCCACCCACTTATAAATAACACAACAATAAAGGTTTTGTCTTTTTTTTTACTTTTCTTTTTCTAGTTATGCTATAGAAGAGAAGATCTAAAATCTTTAGACAAAATCAATGGGTTGTTGAAGCTAATTGATTAAGTATAAAACCTTTTTTGTAACTTTATGAATCATTCTTTTTCTGAATCACTGTATATACCATATACCCCACACTTTCCCTCCAAATGGGAAAAGCACCTTTTCCTATTTAGGCGGATATTATATATGAATAGTGTGAAAATTTTAAGTGATCAAAAAAATCCAAAGGGAGGATCAATCAAAAAATCTATATCTTTAGAATTCGAATTTAGTTAGAAAGAATTTTTTGAAACAGGGTACAATTACAATTACGATCGAAATCGAAATGTTTGATATGAAATGTCCAGCCCAATACCTAATTGGTAAGTGAAATAAAACTGAAATCGTAAAAAACTAAACAAGACGACAAAAAGGGGAATCTTTCAATCTCTATTTAAAGAAGTTTTTATTCATCAATTTGAATGCTTCCTAAAAACAAACGATTTCATTGAAATTGACTCTTTCAATCTCGACGATTGAATAAAAATAGATTATTATGATTTTGAGCAAGCCGCTATGGTGAAATCGGTAGACACGCTGCTCTTAGGAAGCAGTGCTAGAGCATCTCGGTTCGAGTCCGAGTGGCGGCATAGCATCTTATAAAAGATATACAAAAAGCCCTATAATGAATTAAATTTAATTAATTTAATTTGTGATTTCCATTCCGTATCCTTGAGGGACTCTCGCTTTTAATTTGATTTTGATTTATGATATTTTCAACTTTAGAGCATATATTAACTCATATATCCTTTTCGGTCGTTTCGATTGGAATTACAATTCAGTTGATAACCTTATTAGTCGATGAAATTATAGGACTATATGATTCATCTGAAAAGGGGATGATAGCTACTTTTTTCTGTCTAACAGGATTATTAGTCACTCGTTGGATTTATTCGGGGCATTTCCCACTAAGTGATTTATATGAATCATTAATCTTTCTTTCATGGAGTTTATCCATTATTCATAGGATTTTCTATTTTAAAACATATAAAAATCATTTAAGCGCAATAACCGCGCCAAGCGCTATTTTTACCCAAGGTTTTGCTACTTCGGGTTTTTTAACCAAAATGCATCAATCCGGAATATTAGTACCCGCTCTACAAGCCCAGTGGTTAATGATGCACGTAAGTATGATGGTATTAGGTTATGCAGCTCTTTTATGTGGATCATTATTATCCGCAGCTCTTCTAGTCATTACATTTCGAAAATTTATAAGGATTTTTGATAAAATGCCTCATTTTCATTTACATTTAAATGAGGCATTTTCCTTCGGTGAAATCCAATACATGAATGAAAAAAACAATGTTTTACTAAACACTTCTTTTCCTTATTTTCTTTCTGTTAGAAATTATTACAGGTATCAATTGATTCAACAATTGGATCAGTGGAGTTATCGTATTATTAGTCTAGGATTTATTTTTTTAACGATAGGTATTCTTTCGGGAGCAGTATGGGCTAATGAGGCATGGGGATCATATTGGAATTGGGATCCAAAGGAAACTTGGGCATTTATTACTTGGACTATGTTCGGGATTTATTTACATACTCGAACAAATACAAATTTTGAAGGTGTAAATTCCGCAATTGTAGCTTCTATGGGCTTTCTTATAATTTGGATATGCTA